GTGTATCAACCACTCTTCCAGTCTCCACTTTTTTTGGGCAAAATACGCGGAACATTTTTTATATCTTTTGTAAATATCATCAAATTATGGAAAGAATTTTTTCGTAATTGGTTGGGGAGAGATCCCAAACTCGAAGTCTCAACTTCGGATTCTGAAATAGAAGAGGAAGAACTGATAAAAAGTGAATCTATTTGGCTAGAGGAGGTGGAAATTGAAGACGACGATCCATTGATGGAAAGAGAAAAAGAGTTCTTTGATGAAATGCTATACCAAGGATTTGACGATGTTGTCCTGGGGCTGCAAGGATCAAGAAGTCTCAGCTTACTAGTCCAATCGATTTTTCGAAAATACATCCTACTGCCTTTAATGGTAATAGTGAAAAATAGCGTCCGTGTGCTCTTCTTTCAAACTCCCGAATGGGACGCGGATTGGAGGGATTGGAAGAAAGAACTACATATATACTGCACCTATAATGGCGTTCCAATATCAGACAGAGAACTTCCGAGAAACTGGTTAATGGGCGGTATTCAGATAAAGGTCCTATTCCCTTTCTATCCGAAACCTTGGCGCAAATCTAAGCTACGATCCGATCCAATGAAAGAAAAAAAAAGAAATGCGGATTGGAAAAATAAAAGAAAAGGGAAAACCAAAGATTCTTTTTATTTAACGCCTTGGGGAGGGGCAAAAGAAAACCCTTTTGGTCCTCTTAAAGAACAACCTTCTTTTTTTAAACCCATTTGGAAAAAACTCGAAAAAAGAATGAGAAAAGAACTGAAAAAGAAAACCTTTTCAGCTCTAATAAGATCTTTTTTAATAAAAGGGTTTTCATTTCTACAGGAAATGCCGGGGATCTTAGAAGATCAAATAAGATGGATTCAAAAAATAACTTTATTTAAATTTAAAAAAGAAAAAAGAAAAGAATTTCCAAAAGAAAATCCCAGTTTCCTATTTCCATCTGGATTGAGTAAAGTAGATAAACCGCATAAAAATCGAATAGATTCCAGACTCAGTAAGAAATTTCAAAAAAAACGGGCCATTCGACGTAGTCCTGCAGTTCGGACAAATTTTTCGCGGACACAAATTAAAAAGAAGGATATATTCATTAGGAGAATGATAGTCATACGAGAAATAAACAATATTGCAGAAGAAATAGAAAGGAGAAAAATGTTTCTAACTCCGGATAGAAAAATTAGTAGTCCTTACGAGACGGATTGGGATGATAAAAGATCGGAATCACAGAAACATATTTGGCAGATATTAAAAGGAAAAAGTGTCCGATTCATACGTAAATGGGAATGTTTCGTAAATTCTTTCATTGAAAGAATTTACGTGGATATTTTTCTATGTACCATTAATAGTTTCAGAATTCATGCACAACCTTTCTTTGTCTTTGAATCATCAAAAAAAATGATCAATAAATACATTGAGAATATTGAAAAAAATAAAGAAGGAATTGATGAAACAAATCAAAATACAATTTACTTTATTTCGACTCTCAAAGAATCGCTTTCTAATATTAGTAATGAGAAATCAGAGATTTCTCGGGACTTATCTTCCTTGTCCCAAGCGTATGTTTTTTACAATTTATCGCAAACACAAGTAATTAATAAGTATCAGTTGAGATCTGTACTTCAAGATCACGGAGCGCGTCTTTTTTTTAAGGATAGAATAAAAGAATATTTGTGGACACTAGGAATATTGGATGCCAAATCAAGTTCCAAAAGCCTTCCGAATTCTGGAATGAATGAATGGAAAAACTGGTTAAGGGGTCATTATCAATACAATTTCTCTCAGACTAGATGGTCTAGATTAGTATCGCAAAAATGGCGAAATAAGGTCAGGAAACGTCATACGAGTCAAAATAAAGAATCAAAAAAAGATTCATATGAAAAAGACCAATCCATTCATTGCGAGAAACAAAAAAATTATATAATGAATTCATTACCGATTCGAAAAGATAAATTCACAAAAAACTACAGATATGATCTTTTATCACATAAATATATTCATTATGAGGACAAGAAGGACTCATACTCATATATTTCTATTAGTGATTATCTAGGAGAAGACGATACGGATAAAAATATGGGTAGAAAATATTTGGAGTGGAGAACTATTCTTTATCTTATTAGAAAGAATATTGGTATTAAGCACCGGACCAATAAAGATACTGGGACCAACATCAAGAAAAAAACTAAGACTGGGGCTAATAATTATCAAATAATGGATAATAAAGATCTTTTTTCTCTCACGATTCATCAAGAAAGAAACCCATCCAATCAAAAAAACTTTTTTGATTGGATGGGAATGAATGAAGAAATGCTATATCGTTCCATATCGAATCAAGAAATGGAAACTTGGTTCTTCTCAGAATTAGTGCCACTTTATGGTGCATATAAGAGTAAACCGTGGATCATACCAATTAAATTACTTTTTTTAAATAATGAAAGCTTTAGCGAAACAGAAAAAAGGTATCTTCGTGAATTCGAAGAGTATCTTCGTGAATTATCTAATAAAAAAGAAAAAGAACAGCCGGTCCAAAAGAATCTTGGATCAGATCCGCCAAATCAACAAAAAGATCTTCTTGTTGATTCCGCGGAATCAGACATTAAAAACCGTAGAAAACAAAGCCAATCCAAGAAGGATATTAGTGGGCCACAACTAAATTTATTAATGAGAAAACATTTGGTTTCTCAATTAAACATAAATTCTTGGTTGAATCTACCAGAGATAATGGATATCAGGACATTTAGTTTCCTGCTTAAGATGATGAAATATTCAAACGATATTGGTATATACTCTATAGAAATAGGAGATATTCGTATGAATTTCCTGGCGACAGTACGGCGTTTGACGTATCCTATTCTAGATGTTCCAACATTCATAAAAAGAGGAATAATAACTATCGAGCCGATTCGTTTGTTTCTAAAATTGGATGGACAATCAATTATGTATCAAATAATAGGTATTTTCTTGGTCCATAAGAATAAGCACCAAACTAATCAAAGATGCCGAGAAAAAAAATATGATTTGCTTGTTCCTGAAAATATTCCATCTACTAGACGTCGTAGAGAATTGAGAATTCGAATTTGTTTTAATTCTGAAATTGGGAGAGTTGTGGATAGAAATCCAGTATTGGTCGACGGCTACAACATAAGGAACTGTGTGCATTTTTTGGATGAGGACAAGCATATTGATACGGATAGAAATAAATTGGTCCAATTCAAATGGTTTCTTTGGCCCAATTATCGATTAGAAGATTTAGCTTGTATGAATCGCTACTGGTTTGATACCAATAATGGAAGTCGTTTCAGTATGTCAAGGATACATATGTATCCACTCCAGAATTAGTTGATGGTACATTTGCTATATATCCATATTACGTGTCATATCCAGCAGATAAGATAAAGGCATACAGAGGTACACAGGTTATGTTACATTCTGATACACGATACTGATTCAATGATGTATCATAGCAATTGGATCCAGGAATGAATCGGAAGAATTTTCTTAAGTCCAAATCATTACCTTTTGTGAGCATCGAAATATACCATGTCTTTCTATCGAATCCAATTCAAAATCGTATTTCTTAATTGGATTCGATAGACAAAAGTAGTCTATGACTAAATCCAGATTATTTTATTGTGCGTACCAGACCTAAACGGGCGGCTTTATTATTATTTCTGATCAGTGTAATATCAGAAAATAAAGAAAAAAGAGAAAGATATTTTTATGATAAAAAACTCATTAATCCCGGTTATTCCGCAAGAAGAAAAAAACAAAGGATCTGTTGAATTTCAAATATTCAGTTTCACCAATAAGATACGTAGACTTACTTCCCATTTGGAATTGCACAGAAGAGACTATTTATCTCAGAGAGGCCTGCGGCAAATTCTTGGAAAACGTCAACGACTACTGGCTTATTTGTCAAAGAAAAATAGAGTACGTTATAAAGAATTAATTAGTCAGTTGGATATCCGGGAACCAAAAATTCGTTAATTAGAGGATTCGTTTGAATTATTTGGTTTATTGGATCTTGAATTTTGATGAACCCCGTTTCCAGCAATTCATGAAATAATGAATCAGGGTAAGAAAACATATGACTGTACCGGAAACAAGAAAAGACTTCATGATAGTCAATATGGGTCCGCACCACCCATCAATGCATGGTGTTCTTCGACTCATCGTTACTTTAGATGGTGAAGATGTTATTGACTGTGAACCCGTATTGGGTTATTTACATAGGGGGATGGAAAAAATTGCGGAAAACCGAACAATTATACAGTATCTACCTTATGTAACACGTTGGGATTATTTAGCTACTATGTTCACAGAGGCAATAACAGTAAATGCACCAGAACAATTGGGAAATATTCAAGTACCTAAAAGAGCCAGCTATATCAGAGTCATTATGCTGGAGTTGAGTCGTATAGCTTCTCATTTATTATGGCTTGGTCCTTTTATGGCAGATATCGGTGCACAGACTCCTTTCTTCTATATTTTCAGGGAGAGGGAATTGCTATATGATCTATTCGAAGCTGCCACAGGTATGCGAATGATGCATAATTATTTCCGTATCGGGGGAGTAGCTGCTGATCTACCTCATGGCTGGATAGATAAATGTTTGGATTTCTGCGATTATTCTTTAACAGGAGTTGTTGAATATCAAAAACTTATTACGCGGAATCCCATTTTTTTGGAACGAGTTGAAGGAGTGGGCATTATTGGTGGAGAAGAAGCAATAAATTGGGGTTTATCAGGACCAATGCTACGAGCTTCCGGAATACAATGGGATCTTCGTAAGGTTGATCGTTATGAGTGTTACGATGAATTCGATTGGGAAGTCCAATGGCAAAAAGAAGGAGACTCATTAGCTCGTTATTTAGTACGAATCAGTGAAATGGCGGAATCCATAAAAATTATTCAACAGGCTCTGGAAGGAATTCCAGGCGGGCCCTATGAGAATTTAGAAGTACGGCGCTTTGATAAAGCAAGGGATTTCGAATGGAATGATTTTCAATATCGATTCATTAGTAAAAAGCCTTCTCCCACTTTTGAATTGTCGAAACAAGAACTTTATGTGAGAGTTGAAGCCCCAAAAGGAGAATTGGGAATTTTTCTGATCGGAGATAATAGTGGTTTTCCCTGGAGATGGAAAATTCGTCCACCCGGTTTTATCAATTTGCAAATTCTTCCTCAGCTAGTTAAAAGAATGAAATTGGCCGATATCATGACGATACTAGGTAGTATAGATATCATTATGGGAGAAGTTGATCGTTGAAATGATAATTGATACGACAGAAATACAAGCTATCAATTCTTTTTCCAGATCGGAATCCTTAAAAGAGGTGTATGGCCTCGTATGGTTACTTGTTCCTATTTTTACTCCTATAGTGGGAATCACAATAGGTGTACTCGTGATTGTGTGGTTAGAAAGAGAAATATCTGCAGGGATACAACAACGTATTGGTCCTGAATATGCCGGTCCCTTGGGAATTCTTCAAGCTCCGGCGGATGGGATCAAACTTCTTTTCAAAGAAGATCTTCTACCGTCTAGAGGAGATGTTCGGTTATTCAGTATCGGACCATCTATAGCAGTCATATCCATTCTACTAAGTTATTCAGCAATTCCTTTTGGCTATCGTTTTGTTCTAGCCGATCTCAGTATAGGTGTTTTTTTATGGATCGCTATTTCCAGTATTGCTCCTATTGGACTTCTTATGTCAGGATATGGATCGAATAATAAATATTCCTTTTCGGGTGGTCTACGAGCCGCTGCTCAATCCATTAGTTATGAAATACCGTTAACTCCATGTGTGTTATCAATATCTCTACGTGTGATTCGTTCGAACATGAACTTTTACCTCTTTCCTTTCTTTCTAGGAAAGGGGTTGAATGTATTGAATAGATATTTTTCTTTTTTTTTTTTATTCATCATTCGGGTCAATGAATTAAACCAGATAGTTATATGAGTGAAACAAAACGGCTTATAAATTCGCAGTCAAAAGATTGATTCTCATTCCCTATGTACGGGAGTAAGGTGAAAGCAAACATAAGCAGTAGAAACTGTTTATCCCAAGATTGGTTGATTAGTCACCATGACTTGAAGCGGACGCAAAAGATCAACTTTATAGAGTTTCTACAATTGTATTGTATGTATTACCATACCGGGGATCAATCAAAAATGAGTGGACGGTTAGGAACACCAAGGTACACAAAGGATTAATAATAGAGATAATGTAAGGTATCCAAGAGGATATTTTACCATAAAAGGAATCATAATGAGGACTTGAAGTTGGTAGAAATGATCAAGCAGTACTTCCTCCCGATTCTGATCCAGAGTATGCTCTTATCCACTGATTAAAGAAATAACTATCAGGAACGAAATAATCCTTTCCTTTTTGGTTTAGAATCCCTCTTTTTCTTTTTAGCGAGAAAGAAGAACTGGAACGAAAGAAATAAAATACAATAGGAAAACCCGAATACTATACTAAGATGTCTTTGTTTATCTCCTCCAACCCATCCATATTCATACAGATGGAATTCCTATCATGATTCATGAACTAGTGTATGTAGTGTCTAATTATTTTTCGTAATCGAAAGATATGGGTCGTCTATTGATACAACGAGTACGGGTATTTTATTGAAGGATTAAGCTATTACTAAACAAAAATCAATTAGATATTGAAAATAAAGGATGAGATCAATTCAGAAGCGCTTTTTATTTGTTAGCAGACAGAATTTCTTTGGTCGAATTCAGAACTCTCCGATGCATCTTTACTCTATCCACCCTACAAACATGCCAAAGTAATAAGGAACCAAAAATGTCTTTCGATTTATTTGTGGCCGTTGAGGAGCCGTATGAAGCTGAGGTTTCATGTACGGTTCTGGAATAGCGATGGGAACGGTGATGTTATCATCGACTATGATTATCTAACAGTTCAAGTACAGTTGATATAGTTGAGGCACAGTCAAAATATGGGTTTTGGGGATGGAATCTGTGGCGTCAACCTATAGGGTTTTTAGTTTTTCTAATTTCTTCCCTAGCGGAATGTGAGAGATTACCCTTTGATTTACCAGAAGCGGAAGAGGAATTAGTAGCAGGTTATCAAACTGAATATTCAGGTATCAAATCTGGTTTATTTTACGTTGCTTCTTACCTAAATCTACTAGTTTCTTCATTATTTGTAACAGTTCTTTACTTGGGTGGGTGGGATCCATATATTCCGTATATATTCATTCCTGAACTTTTCGGAATAAATAAAACGGGTGGAGTCTTTGGAACAACAATTGGTATCCTTATTACATTAGCTAAAGCTTATTTGTTCCTGTTCATTTCTATCACAACAAGATGGACTTTACCTAGGATGAGAATGGACCAACTATTAAATCTTGGATGGAAATTTCTTTTACCCGTTTCTCTAGGTAATCTATTATTGACAACTTCTTCCCAACTCTTTTCACTGTAACAGAATACATATTCGAAATTCATAACCCCTCTCAAGCAAGAGAAAGAAACATCAATTTATTCATAGATATCCGCGATATGTTCCCTATTATGACTAGATTCATGAATTACGGTCAACAAACAATACGAGCAGCAAGGTACATTGGTCAAAGTTTCATGATTACCTTATCTCACGCGAATCGTTTACCTGTAACTATTCAATATCCTTATGAAAAATCGATCGTATCAGAACGTTTCCGCGGTCGAATCCACTTTGAATTTGATAAATGCATTGCTTGTGAAGTATGTGTTCGTGTATGTCCCATAGATCTCCCCGTTGTTGATTGGAGATTGGAAACAGATATTAGAAAGAAACGACTGCTTAATTATAGTATTGATTTTGGAATCTGTATATTTTGTGGTAACTGCGTCGAGTATTGTCCAACAAACTGTTTATCAATGACTGAAGAATATGAACTTTCTACTTATGATCGTCACGAGTTGAATTTTAATCAAATTGCTTTGGGTCGGTTACCAATGTCAGTAATTGGAGATTACACAATTCGACCAATTATGAATTCGACTCAAATAAAAATAGCCATGGATAACCAACCCCCTTGATTCAAGAACGATTACTAAGATTCAGTTTTGATCTAAAGGAGCGTAGTTTCTTTCGTTTTGGTTGCTTAGTAACTACAAAACATAACCGTTGATTGTTGAGAATCACGACTTGATTTGGATTTAGAATAGATTCATATATCCGTAATGATTTCGAAATATACAATTCCAACTGCTCTTTCGGATACAGAAGAAGGATTGGTCCAATAAGTGTATCTACATCAATCCCCACCACACTGGGATTCAATTCAATTAGGAACGTATCCTTTACAAAAAAAAAGAAATAAAGGGCAACCTTCTTGTTCCTGGTCCGGTCAGCAGTCAGTAAGGTCATGAAATATTTCAACTTATTTATCTCTTATTTTTATTTTACACATAATGGATTTACCTGGACCAATACATGATATTCTTTTAGTGTTTCTGGGATCGGGTCTTATAGTAGGAAGCCTAGGAGTGGTATTACTTACCAATCCAATTTATTCTGCCTTTTCATTGGGATTCGTTCTTGTTTGTATATCTTTATTCCATATTCCATCTAACTCCTATTTTGTAGCCGCTGCACAGCTCCTTATTTACGTAGGGGCCATAAATGTCTTAATCGTATTTGCTGTGATGTTCATGAATGGTTCAGAATATTACAAGGATTTATATCTTTTGACGGTTGGAGATGGAGTCACTTTACTGGTTTGTACGAGTATTCTTTTTTCACTAATTACTACTATTTCAAATACGTCATGGTACGGGATTATTTGGACTACAAGATCAAACCAGATTATAGAGCAGGACCTGACAAGTAGCATTCAACAAATAGGAATTCGTTTATCAACAGATTTTTTTCTTCCCTTTGAACTCATTTCTATAATTCTTTTAGTTGCCTTGATAGGTGCAATTGCTATGGCTCGTCAGTAATAAATACTTAGAATTAAATAAATACTTAGAATTATAAATCAAAAATAATAAATAAGGCCCTGTTTTGTTCTGTGTTATGATTATCATATCACATCAATTTTTCTTCAGTTCTATTTTTCTATTTTACTGTTTTCTATGAAATTGAAGGGGTTTGAGTTTTAGTTCGATCTATTACTGATACCTTCCTTTGTTTCGTACTTGTTAGATTCTAGTCAATCAAATCGGTGAAATTTGACTCTTGTTCATATTGAAATCAATCTCGATTGATGAGGAGTTGGTCAATGATGACTGAGCATGTACTTATTTTGAGTGCCTATTTATTTTCTATCGGTATTTATGGATTGATCACAAGCCGAAACATGGTTAGAGCGCTTATGTGTCTTGAGCTTATACTGAATGCGGTTAATATGAATCTAGTAACATTTTCGAATTTATTTGATAGTCGTCAATTAAAAGGAGACATTTTCTCGATCTTTGTTATAGCTATTGCAGCCGCTGAAGCTGCTATTGGACCGGCTATTATTTCGTCGATCTATCGTAACAGAAAATCAACTCGTATCAATCAATCAAATTTGTTGAATAAATAGCCGATAGTCGTAATCATATTCGTAATGATATAAATAAAGACAGATAGAATATTTACCAATTCAAATTAGTGTGTTATGGATAACTCGTATGACCATGTTTGCTGAAACGTAAGATATCAAAATATCTTGGTTCTCTTTCATGAACAGATCCAGAAGGAGATTAATTATCAAAAAAATTCTGGTAAACTACTGATTCGTCTGGTGTTTGCAATATATGATTCAGTTACTACTCATTTGACCAGATCGAAAATTGATAACGTTCAAAAAATGGATAAATCCAATGTCACATTCAGTAAAGATTTATGATACATGTATAGGGTGTACTCAATGTGTACGAGCTTGTCCCACAGATGTATTGGAAATGATACCTTGGGACGGATGCAAAGCTAAGCAAATTGCTTCTGCTCCAAGAACGGAGGACTGTGTAGGTTGTAAGAGATGTGAATCCGCTTGTCCAACAGATTTCTTGAGTGTCCGGGTTTATTTATGGCATGAGACAACTCGCAGCATGGGTCTAGCTTATTGATACGTTTCATACAATTCCACTTGAATCCATTTGATTCCTTTTTACCGACAAAAACCCGCACTCGATAAAATTGATTTTATCGAGTGCGGGTTTTTCTGGTCAAAGTCTATCTTGTCTTTATCACGAGTTATTTTCCTTGGTTAACAATAATTGTCGTTTTTCCAATATCCGCGGGTTTATCAATTTTCTTTCTCCCTCATAGAGGAAATAGGGTGGTTCGGTGGTACACTATTTGTATCTCCATGTTAGAACTCCTTCTAATAACTTATGCATTCTGTTATCATTTTCAATTGGACGATCCATTAATCCAATTGAAGGAGGATTATAAATGGATAAATATTTTTGATTTCCACTGGAGACTAGGAATCGATGGACTTTCCATAGGACCCATTTTACTGACGGGATTCATCACTACTTTAGCTACCTTAGCGGCTCGGCCAGTCACTCGAGATTCACGATTGTTCTATTTCCTAATGTTAGGAATGTACAGCGGTCAAATAGGATTATTTTCTTCTCGGGACCTTTTACTTTTTTTCATCATGTGGGAGTTGGAATTAATTCCTGTTTACCTACTTTTATCTATGTGGGGGGGTAAGAAACGTCTGTACTCAGCTACAAAGTTTATTTTGTACACTGCGGGTGGTTCAATTTTTCTCTTAATGGGAGTTCTAGGTATGGGTTTATATGGTTCTAATGAACCAACATTAAATTTTGAAACATCAGCTAATCAATCATATCCCTTGGAATTGGAAATAATATTATATTTTGGTTTCTTTATTGCTTATGCTGTCAAATTGCCGAGTCTACCCTTACATACATGGTTACCAGATACCCATGGAGAAGCACATTACAGTACATGTATGCTTCTAGCCGGAATCTTATTAAAAATGGGAGCATATGGGTTAATTCGGATCAATATGGAATTATTACCTCACGCCCATTCTATATTTTCTCCTTGGTTGATAATAGTAGGAACGATTCAAATAATCTATGCAGCTTCAACTTCTCCAGGTCAACGCAATTTAAAAAAGAGAATAGCCTATTCCTCGGTATCTCATATGGGTTTCACAATTATAGGAATTGGTTCCATAACCGATATGGGTCTCAATGGAGCTATTTTACAAATAATTTCTCATGGATTTATTGGCGCTGCACTTTTTTTCTTGGCAGGAACGACGTACGATAGAATACGTCTTGTTTATCTCGACGAAATGGGAGGAATAGCCATCCCAATGCCAAAAATATTTACCATGTTCAGTAGCTTCTCGATGGCTTCTCTTGCGTTGCCAGGAATGAGTGGTTTTGTTGCCGAATCGGTAGTCTTTTTTGGACTAATTACTAGTCCGAAATATCTTTTAATGCCAAAAGTACTAATTACTTTTGTAATGGCAATTGGAATGATATTAACTCCTATTTATTCATTATCTATGTCACGTCAAATATTCTATGGATACAAGCTGTTTCATGTTTCAAATTTTTCTTTTTTGGATTCTGGACCGCGCGAACTATTTGTTTCGATCTGTATCTTTCTACCCGTAATAGGTATCGGTATTTATCCCGATTTCCTTCTCTCACTATCAGTTGACAAGGCAGAAACTATTCTATCTAATTACTTTTATAAATAGTTTTCATCAATAAGACGTCAAATAATCCTGTGATTTAAAAGATCGTTCACTGTACAATGAAAAAACAAAAGAAAAAATGAAGTGAATCGGAATCAGATACATCTCGCGTTTTTGAGGACCATTTAGTAGTGATTGAAAATGTAAATGGTCCTCAAAAACTCGCACAAACTTTCCTTATATGGATTGATATTCCTATGTATTTAGTCCATTTCTTCAATTAGATGTTAATGTGAATGAACCATAACTATGTAGTCCTATTCCTAATAGATTGACCCCAAAATAGCATATCCAAATTATAAGAAATCCCGCAGAAGCCACAATTGCCGAATTCGCGCCTTGCAAATTACGATTTGTTCTAATATGTAAATAAATCGCGAATATGGTCCAAGTAATAAATGCCCAAGTTTCCTTGGGGTCCCAGCTCCAATAAGATCCCCATGCCTCATTAGCCCATACCGCTCCCGAAAGAATACCTATGGTTAAAAAGGTAAACCCTAGACTAATGATACGATAACTCCAATGATCCAATCGCTGAGTCAATTGATACCTGTGATAATTTCTAAATGAAAGAAAAGAAGTGCTCTGTAAAAGACTTCTTTTTTCATTCAAGTAGTGGATCTCACCAAAGTAAAATGACCCAATTAATAAATTATTGCTTTTGCCAACAATGCCTATGTTTTTTCGAAATGTAATGAATAAAAGAGCTATTGATAATAATGATCCGCATAAAAGAGCTGCGTAGCTCAATACCATCATACTTACGTGCATCATTAACCAATGGGATTGTAGAGCGGGGACTAATATTGCGGATTGATGTATTTGAGTTGAAAGACCCGAAGTCGCAAAGCCTTGGGTAAAAATAGCGCTTGGCGCGATTATTGTGCTTAAATCTTTTTTCTTTTTGTGGTTCTCTATTTTAGGAACCATATGAATAATGGAGAAACTCCACGAAAGGAAGATTAATGATTCATATAAATCACTTAATGGAAAATGTCCCGAATAAATCCAACGAGTAACTAATAATCCTGTTATACAGAAAAAAGTGGCTATCATGCCTTTTTCTGACGAATCATATAGTCCTACAATTTCATGGACTAAGAAAGTCATCAAATGAATCGTAATAACAATTGAAACGATCGAAAAAGAGATATGAGTTAATATATGTTCTAGGGTCGTAAATATCATAAAAAATCATTAAAATTAAAAAAAAGGGGGGGGGTCCCCAATTACAAAATTGTAGTTCCGAATTAAATTTATTATAGGATTTCTTTTGCCCCTTTTAGAGATGCCGCCACTCGGATTCGAACCGAGATGCTTTAGCACTGCTTCCTAAGAGCAGCGTGTCTACCGATTTCACCATAGCGGCTTGATCGAAGTCATAATAGTCCATATGATGTTCAATCGTCAATATTGAAGGATCCAATGCAATATGTTTTAGGAAATGTTAGAATCGACGAATAAAGACTTGTTCAAATCAACATTTGAACGTTCAATAATATTATTGCAATGTGCTGTCATTTTTAACAACGGGTTTTCACGTAGTATAAATTCTCTCGGAACGGTTGGAACTAGATGGTTATGGCCTCAGTTGAGGCCTAGAACTAAGAAATTTCCCTTTATTATTTTTGATAATTCATTTTTCAATGAACAAAAGAAAATAAATAAATAAATAGGCTTTTTTTGTATCACAATTGGATAACTACATCCAAGGGCTTTCTGGAAATTTTGATTTAGTTTGGTATTCAAACTGTATTAATGGTTGGGATCCTGATTGTATACATAATTCGTCGTGTGAAGATTTACCAAACCGGTTAGGTATTGGGCTGCATATAAAATAAAAGAGTTTCAATCTCTATCAGAATTTTATTTTCTCATAAGGTATGTACTTTACTTAATAAATTAAATAAAGTCTATTAGAAAGAAAATCCATATATAAAATGGATCTTACGTTTGGACCCTAAAATTGATCAATCTATATATCCGAATCTATTTTGGATTGCGGAAGATTGACTTCTTGTTCATACATAAATATCGATCTAAAGGGGATCCGAAAAGTTACAAAGCAAAGTCTTAAAATATTTTAATCCATTCCTTTCATAGTTTCAAGGGTTCATTAATTTTTACTACAGATTTTATACCCGCCTACGGAAAAAACTTTTTCATAAAGGGAGCGTCATTCATACTTGTTTCAAATTTTCCAAAAATCTTAATGACGTATAACTATTTGGGATACATAATCAAATTCACTTTTCACAATAAAAAAATTTTTGTGAAAAGTGAATTGATGGGGAAAATAACAATCCCCATCTCTCCTATTATAAAAATTTACTTTAATGAAAAGTCAAACCTTTTATTTATTTTATTTTTATTTATTTATTTTCTGTTTTTTTTTTTGAAAAAAGAAAATAGTATTGTTATTAGAACCCAATAGATAGAAGAATTTTTATTCTACATACCACAACAGCCGGTTCAGTTCTATTTCATATAGATGAGTTCAAAACATGTGAATTATATATATATATTTTTTTTTTTTTATAAATCATCCAATTCATCGAGTCATGTCGATTCAGATTATTCCAAAGCTTTATTACCTGTTTGTCGGACAAAAAAAACTTTTTGAATACCCGGTAGCAATAGATTTAGCTAAAGATAAAGCTTTTACCGCTGCCCAATATCCCTTTTTCTTCCAAATATTTCTACGAATACGCTTTTTTGATATAGAAGTACGTTTCTTTGGAACCGCCATTTCAATTTTTAAATAAAGAAGGGGCTTTTATAGTTGGATGTGAAAGACATGTATATGTATTGTTCATAATGGATCGCTCTTGGCATTGATTATCTATATATATTCCGTAGCGGATACTTCCTTCCCCCATAACATACAAAAGTGTGGATACGTGTGTACCGCCTAGAGTACACTAGGGATAAAGAAAAAAGAAATAGAAGAAAAACGAAAAACGATGTGATTTTCAAAAGAATTTTTTGTTTTACATCTCTATTACATATACATACAATGCCTCGAGAAAGAATAATTCGTACTAAATGAATATGAATATTCAATCGACATAATAGTTAAATGATTGAAAATATCCTATTCTTTCTTTATCTTATTAAATATCTTACTTAATAAGTCACATTAACTTGGTTATTTGACCAATTCAATTGGAACTTCTTTATTTGAATTTTTTTTTATTGGAGAAAGAGAAGAGTCTGAATAATGAAGAATTCAAAATGATATTTGAGTTCTTTTAGATCTTGATTTTCTTATTTATTTGATTATTGCTCCTT